TTCGAATGAACTTTTCTATGGAGGAAGGGAATTGGAATTTATTCCTATAGAATAACAAAGAACAAGAAGATTTAATCAGAAATAGCGCTCATAAATATCGACAGATTTTTTCGAAGCCGAAAGAAATATGAATAATGAATGAAAAGGGTGGGTTGATTCACTGTTCCAATTTCATCTATATCCAATTTTAATATCAGAATTTTAATATCAGAATAGTAGATAAAGTTATGATTCAATGGGTTAGGTCCACTTACTTTTTCCCTTGTTAATTTAGAATCTAATCTTTACAATTGATTTGGTTGGACTAATATCAAATAGGAAAATTTGGCGATTAAGAACCAACTTATCATTATTTAGTATAAATATAATAAATAGAATTAGTATAATACTATAATATAAAGTATAATATATAATAAATATAATGAAATAAATATAATGAATATAGTGTTCAACTTTCTAATTTCTAACTAAAATAAAATTACTATGCTATAAATCAAATCATTAGAATATTAACTTAATTTTATTCTAATTCTAAGTTATTTAGAATTTCTAATTGCTTGAATTTTAAAATTTATTATTTAGAGTAGAGTTTCTTACTTTGTTTATTACAAATATCAACAATATCCCAATTCTCTCTTCAAAGTAAGAATACTGTCGCTAGAGTTTTGTGAAAAAAGGTCAAAGCAAGAAAGAAGCCCCTTATCAGATTTGAACCGATGACTTACGCCTTACCATGGCGTTACTCTACCACTGAGTTAAAGGGGCTCATTTGATTCAATTCCTGAATTGAGCCAGCATACAGGTAAGATATATCTATGGAAATAGACTCCAAATCATAAAGTTAATATACATAAAAAATATATAATTTTAATATATTTAATATATATATATATATATATAAAATATATTAAAAGATAATATATTAAAATATATTAAAAGATAATATATATGATAAAATATATATGATAGATAATATATATATAATATATAGAAAGAATATAAATATAATATAATTAAGTATATTTATGAAGTATATTTAACTATATAATAAAGTATATTTAAAGTAAATAAATGAAGTAAACAAACCTATAGTATAATAATTGATTCATAAACGAGAAATTTGATCTACCTAGTGAGTGGTGGATTTAGACTAAACTAGTGAATATAGTAAAAATGGGTAAAAAAGGTTTATTGATATTGAATTTGATCAATGCAATGAATTGTTTCAAAACGGAACCCCTTTGTTTTGAATTGACCTGACCGCGATCATAACCAAATTCATTTGATTGATACATGTAACTAAGAATTCAATACAAATCCATGATATTTCATCGAATCACTGATGAAAAGATTCTATTTGTCCCCCGAACCAAATTATTAAAAAATTGATAACTTGTCGATACTTATCCATCTTCTCATTTCTCAGATTTGTGGATTTTTCATTTCTTAATTTACCGGTTTAGAGTCAGATATAGATATGCCTATCTATCTTAACAAACAACGGAACGGAATGATGAATCGATGAATCAAAGCGAAGAAATGGGATTAAGCCCTCTGTTTCGGCGGACCAATTAATTTCCTGAAAGAATCTTTCATATTATTTTTATTCTTAATTTCTATTTAATTTTTTCTTTTATCTTTATATTCTAATTAAAATGAATAATGGCAATTAGAATGAATGATTCATGAATCTAAATCACAAATCAAAAAATTCTATGGAATCATATAAAAGACGGAAAAATCTTTCGAATCGAGTCCTACCATTTAGTTATATTGACAATTTCAAAAAACTATTGATATTATGAGCATAGTATGCTGATGGTCAGGTAAACGTGCCCCCATCGTCTAGCGGTTCAGGACATCTCTCTTTCAAGGAGGTAACGGGGATTCGACTTCCCCTGGGGGTAGGGTATTACGAAAGGAAGTTGATCGGGGATTCTTACTAAATCTATATCTATAAATCTAGAATTTATTCTTCCTGGGTCGATGCCCGAGCGGTTAATGGGGACGGACTGTAAATTCGTTGGCAATATGTCTACGCTGGTTCAAATCCAGCTCGGCCCAATAATTCACAGATCCGCCATGAAATGATATAACTCCCGGGCTCTGCTCTTTCTAAATGCCTGATACGAAAAAAAAGTAAAAATTCTGATATTTCTCTCGGCTTGTTAGTTCTTTGATTTTATTTGCTTTTTTTCCCACAAATTTTGATCTTGTGGATAATCGAGATTCATATTAGGATTTGGAACTAGAAAATTTAAGATTAAAGAGTAATGGAAAAAGTACCCTTTTTCGTTGCAAGAAAATTCATTATCAATGAATTTTCTTTTGATTTGAAATAAGAAAAAGATGACTAGCAATTTGTGTCCTTAGTATATATCCATGTGGATATCAATATACCACTCGCGTCTATGGTACAACGCGGCGATTCCAATCTAAAATCAGAATAGTCAATAGAAAGGGTTTGAATGAAACCATAAATCATAAAAATATGTAGATTGTAACTTTATTTCATTTCTCTGGGATTGTAGTTCAATTGGTAAGAGCACCGCCCTGTCAAGGCGGAAGCTGCGGGTTCGAGCCCCGTCAATCCCGATGGATACAAACCAATCCAATAAAAAAAATCCAATAAAACTGTCAATTAATCTCTCCATTTTCGGGAAAAGGAGAATAATATAGAAGAATTTCATTCCCAAAGGAGGTCTTTAATTTCTATTTATTATATTTATTTTCGTTTTCATCAAAGCAAATATAAAAATTTCCATTTCTTCACCTAGTACTGATGGATAAAGACCTATGTAGATTAGTACAATTATTAGGAATGTCATATTCCGGATTTTAAGAGATACCCCACCGAGTTTGGCTTTTTTGATTACTCCCGACCCCAGTCCAAAATTGAATCGAGTGTGCCATAGCTTTCTCGGTAACATATGCCCAAATGTAATTTTTATTTGTACGATACAAAATGAATTCCATTTTTTTGATGAAATCTTTTTAATTAGAAAAAAAGTATCTTCTTTTTTGGATCCGATTTTGTGTAACCTTAATTACTAATTTTAATTTGAAATAATTTATCTAATTCAAAATTTACACTGAAGTTTTTATATATTATATGCATCCCATTCCCATTACTAATCCAAGAAAAAGGATCTTTATAAAATAAAGATAAAAAAGGATCCCCCTTAGAGAGGGAAATGAATAATCTTTTTTAGGTTTAAGGATTTCTGCTGAAGAAAAAACAAACTCTAAAATAAAAGAAGTGAATTCGGTAGTATATTCGATCTTTTTTTTATACTCTAACTTGTCTTTATCAATTTTTTTTGTTTTTCAATAAGATTAGATTATTAACAAAAAGGAGTTTAGAACTTAACTCTCCTTCCCTTTTTTGCTTCTATTGTTTGTTTGGGTTTGTTTATAACCAATGTAAGTTAAGGGCAGTTAGATAATACTGATTGTATAAGGAAGCCATTATACAAAAGAAAAAATGTAAAAGAATAATAAATCAAAATAAAATAATCAAGTAAAGAAATTCTCGATTTCATTGGTGGATCAGGAATCCTTTTTTTGATTCAATATGGATAAAAGATCTTTCTATGTTATACTATTTAATTCTCGACAACGAAGCGATTTGATAACTAAGATATTGTTATTCATGATATTGATCCGATTCGATATCATCGAGATGAAATTCATCCCATTGAATTTAGAGACGAAAGATTTATCATCTCTATGGGATTAAATCCCGAGTTATTGTGTGAAGTCTAGAAAAATGAAAGGATGAAATTATGGAAGTAAATATTCTCGCATTTATTGCTACTGCACTGTTTATTCTAGTTCCTACTGCTTTTTTACTTATAATATACGTAAAAACTATTAGTCAAACTAATTAATTTGAATGACCTCCCTTGACTTCTTAGTTCTTAATTAATATCAATAATTAAACAAAAATAAGGATTCCTATTTTGTGAAAGGAAAGAAGCGGACTAAAATCAGCAGTATTCTATGAGATCCGGTAGTATGGTAGAAAGAAATCTAGATTTCTTTCTACCATACTATCGGATCTCGTCTTCATATGTATATATCTGGATATCCATTATCTATATGTCATATAAATGACATATAAATAAAGTCTCAATTTTTTCGTTGATTTGTGTTAATTCCAATTAATCTGAAATAGTTGAAAGGCGCCTCTGACTTTTACTCTTAGGATTCTAATTCCTATCCCTAGATTTCAGATTATTTTCAATATGAATATGAATCCCGAAATTATTTAATATAGATATAATTTAATATATCTATAAAAAAATAGTTTGAAACTATATTAATAAAGGAAAACCCACCCATTTTTTAGCATTCCAAAGAAGTAATTGATTGAGCAATTGATATGATAGATTATCTAAAGTAGAAAAATATAATATGAATTGTATTTCTCAAATAATCAAATAAATACTAAACTAAGCCTTAAGTGCGCAGTATGTGATTTCTTCAAGAAAATATCTTAGTATACCGTTGAAGAACCAATATCTCTATCTTATTTCCCATCAAAAAAAAATAACTTTTAATAACTAATATAAATAATTACTCTCTTTTCTCTTTGACTTTGAACAGAAACAAATAAAAAGTAAAAAGGGTTGTGCTGTTTTCATTGTCCATATAGAACTCTAGTAAGAGTCGGTTTATTGAAATAAAATAGAAAATTTAAGAAGAATTCGGTTGGAACAAAAACAAATGATAGGAAATTGGTATTCCTTTTACTTTCAAAATATGAACGTGGAAATCATTAAAATATCTGTTTGATTATGATTACTAAGGGTATTATTCAGATATTTTTTATTATTTCTAGAATAAATTACTCCACTCGAATCTAATATAATTTTGAAATTAAGATATTTTGAATTCAATTCTTTAAATAAATTCAATTTAATTGAAAAGTTTTTCGAGAACGATCAATTAATATAATTCCATTTCTCAACTCAATTAGTAGTACCCCTATAGTCCACTTCTTCCCCATACTACGAGTGAAAGGGAAAATGTAAAGACTACCATTAAAGCAGCCCAAGCGAGACTTACTATATCCATGTGAATTATGTCCCTTATCTATATGAATATGACGAAATTTTTCCATTATTGTTCACTAATAATAGTAGAATCGCTAGCGTAGAGTCAAAAAAAGTATTTTGTCCAATACCTTTAATGAAGATGAAACAATAAAAAAAATCCAAAGTAGGTAAGTGTAAGAAGTTCTTGGATGATTGTTTATGGAACGGGGAAAGATTAAACACAAAGAAACTCTGCAGCAACGCTTTTGAAAGTCTTACTAAGATGCAAGAAGAAAAATAATAAAAACTAGTCTTATTGCTCTTCATTAAATCAAAAATAGAAACCTATAGAATCAAGCAAGAAAGTATCAAGAGTCCTTTTCCTATGCATACTTCTCTAAATTGAATATATGTATAAAGTAAAACGGAATAAGATATTTAGCGCTTTTTTTTTGATCAGGCGACACCCGGATTTGAACTGGGGAAAAAGGATTTGCAGTCCCCCGCCTTACCACTCGGCCATGCCGCCAAGGCGGTCGAAAATAGACTAAAATACCCTTTTTGTAGTAAACCTCTCTTTTACTTGCATCTTGAATCCCACTTTTTTAATCTTAATCCCCTTCCTAAAATAACAAAAAAAGAATACCTTCTTTTTTTGGATTGTATCCAGCCCTTCGATTCATTTTGTTATAGTATGGCGAAACACACATTATCTTCTTTCTATTGACTATTGAAAGGAAAAACAAAATTTGAATTTTCAGTCCATAATTCCGGACAAATTTGAACCATTAACTATTGACTGTGAATTCATGAACGATTCTTAGATTTGAATTTGAATCTCAATTTTTCCTTAAAAAAAAATACTTCTCAATTTCAATTATAACAACAATTATAAGTATATGTAAACCCCAGAAAAGTTATTTTTACACGAATAGCTAATCTAATCGGATATCTTATCTGTCTATGATTCCTATTGGAAATTTTTCTAGAGCACGACATGTGCTGTCCACAATAAAACTGCAATAAAAAGAGAGATATATATCGTATATATAGATCATTATATCCACATATCTTTAATAAAGCCTTCTTCTGCACTTCAACATATTATACGAATTCTATATATAAAATAAAAAAAATAGATAAAAAACTCTTCTGTGCGAATCATTTTTTCTTTAACTAAAAAATGAAATACACGAAAATAAGTTAAGTACTAAAACTAAAATAATCAACTTGAATATTGTTTCGGATTATTGGGCTTCTTTATCTTATCGAAGAGATCAAATCCCGAATACTTTACATATTTTATTTATTTTACTGATATTTAATTGTATTGGAATATGTAATATCATAATAGTGGGAGAAAATTGAATGTGGTAGAAATTGAATCATTTTTTGTTTTGTTATACAAAACAAAATTTCATAAGTCTAAGTTAAAGTTAAGTGGAATTTCGCAACTATTTCCCAGTTGTATCTGTTACAAATTCCAATTTGAGTATAAAATTCTCTTTATTTCTCTGTTTATGCGCATTTCATACATTCCATACCATAGTCATATATGGAGTTAAATAAAATTTTATGTGATTCTGTAAACAGAATAGAAATTTCATCATTGCCGGACGATCTATATAATTGAATTTAAAGAACGATCCAATAATGGAATTTTTTTTTCACTAAATGGAGAAATTCAAAATGCTTGGGGATGGAAATGAGGGAATGTCTACAATACCGGGATTTAATCAGATACAATTTAAAGGATTTTGTAGGTTTATTGATGAGGGCTTAACAGAAGAACTTAATAAATTTCCAAAAATTGAAGACACAGATCAAGAAATTGAATTTCAATTATTTGTCGAAACTTATCAATTAGTAGAACCTTTAATAAAAGAAAGAGATGCTATATATGAATCACTCACATATTCTTCTGAATTATATGTATCCGCAGGATTAATTTGGAAAAACATTAGGGATATGCAAGAACAAACAATTTTTATTGGAAATATTCCTCTAATGAATTCCTCGGGAACTTCTATAGTAAATGGAATATACAGAATTGTAATTAATCAAATATTGCAAAGCCCAGGTATCTATTACCGGTCAGAATTGGACCATAACGGAATTTCGGTATATACCGGTACTATAATATCCGATTGGGGCGGAAGAGTAGAATTAGAGATTGATAGAAAAGCAAGGATATGGGCTCGTGTGAGTAGGAAACAGAAAATATCTATTCTAGTTCTATCATCAGCTATGGGTTCGAATCTAAAAGAAATTATAGAAAATGTGTGCTACCCTGAAATTTTCTTGTCTTTCCTGAATGATAAGGAGAAAAGGAAAATTGGGTCAAAGGAAAATGCCATTTTGGAGTTTTATCAACAATTTACTTGTGTAGGCGGAGATCCGGTATTTTCTGAATCCTTATGTAAGGAATTACAAAAGAAATTCTTTCAACAAAGATGTGAAT